TCTTCAAACTCTATTAATTCACCTGCCATTACTTCATCAAGACCATGAATACGCACAATGCCGTCGCCCACCTGAAGTACGGTACCAGTATTCACAATCTTTACTTCTCTATTATATTGTTCAATACGTTCGCGGATAATATTACTAATTTCGTCAGCTCGAAGGGTTGCCATTAGTATCTCTTTTTTATTTTTAGGAAGGAAGGGAAAAATAATACCTAAACTCTAAACTAGAGTAAAAAGGCTAATCAGTTATTCCTTCCACGGACCCGAGGATACCAATGTTAGCACTGATGGTACGAAAATGGAATTCGCTATTCAAACAACTATTCAAAGTTTTTAGAGCTCTTTGTAAGGCTTGTTCAAAAACTTGTTGTTGGACCTCATTAATTGCTCTTTGTTGTTCAAAAAAAAGAGTTTCATTTTTAAAATTTTCTAATCGTTCCAAACTATCGCAAGTAGCATTAATCAAATTTACTTTTTCTCGTTCTATCTCAGAGTATCCATTGGTTCGATACTCATCTGCTTCCACTTTCACTTTCCGTAATTGAGTCCGTGCTCTTTCGAGCTGTTCCAAGGTCCCTCTACGTAATTCTTCTGAATTTTGAATAGTACTCAAGATCCTCTGTTTTCGCTTATCTAATAAATCATTTAATGAAAGTAGATTATCTTTCTATTCATTTCACAACTCAAATATCTCTTCCCGAACCAAACATGAATCTTTCAATTCATTTGGCTCTCACGCTCAATTTTTTTCTTTTCTTTGATGGGCATTCCCATACCTTTGAATGGAATGAGCCTATCCTCTCTTTTCTGTTCGTATTTTAAAAGATCAAAACTGATCTATCTTAGGAGGACTCTTCAGACCAGACAAAAAATTTGAAATTGTCAGCAAAGTTGTTTCTTTATTTACAACTTATTAAAAAAATTCTATTGAGAAATAAGAAAGAATAGAATTCTGAACTTCATTACTTAATTCTCATTATTATGAGAATGAGATTTCCATTTTTTATCCAAAAATTTCTCTTTTTTATACAATACATAGGTTGTCAATTCGGCAGTGGATAAAAAAAAGGGGGAGAGATACCCATCTTTCCAGTAAATGGTTCAAAAGAATTTTATCCATATGAGTGTTCTACATCGGATAAATTCCAAATTCTTTGTTTTTTTCTCATTTTGAAACCATTTTGGTACTAATGTAGTGGTAGAAAGAGTACCATGCTATGCCGTGCCTGGACTTCAAAAATTTGATCTTTAACCATGTAAAAGACCTCAACATTCTTGGTTTATAGAGAATCAAAGTTCATTTACCAATTAGTCACGAAATGCTATGGTTCTTACATAGGATTTCTAAATGAAATCCCATCTGGAAGTAATTCGTCGAGATTGTGCACCCTTTTCCCTAGTTTCTGCTGTAAAAAAGAAGACATAAATCTAAAGAAAGTGCAGCCGGTGAAACCCAACCTATTCTTGAAATACACAACTCGCACACACTCCCTTTCCAAAAAAAATCAATACACTCAGCACTACACTTAGATTTATTGGATTTGTTGCTAAAATATCGGTATTAAACTCGAAACTTCCAACGGATGGCCAGTGCCCCACGAAAACAAAAGAATCGGTTATATTTTTCATATGCTCCCCCCTTATAGATAGGACTAAGAAAGAACAGAGTTCTTTTTTATGGGATTCTTTATACTTAAGAAATTGATGAAGTTAAAATTAGTTCTGAGGTCTCATGTGAATCGTTCAAAATCGCCTTTGTGGAAACACTTTCTAATAGAAAAAAAGAGAGGGGAAGAAAGCGTGTGGATCCTCAAATAAGTCCTTCCCGGAGTATTGTTTCGACAAAGAAATTGTCGAATTCTAATTTGAAGGAACAAAGGGCAAATCCAAATCAATAAAATAATAAAAGGAATAGATGCTTTTAATGTTACATTTTTCTTCTACGATAAAATTGAACATTAAACAAAAGGATTTGCAAATAAAAGAGCTAATGCCACGACTAGTCCATAAATTGTTAAAGCTTCCATAAAAGCCAGGCTAAGCAATAAAGTACCTCGTATTTTACCCTCTGCTTCTGGTTGTCTCGCAATACCTTCTACAGCTTGGCCCGCAGCAGTACCTTGGCCAACTCCAGGTCCAATAGAAGCAAGCCCTACAGCCAATCCAGCAGCAATAACGGAAGCGGCAGAAATCAGTGGATTCATGGTAAGTTCCTCGCAAAAAAAAAAGGAATGGTTAATAATACAACCAACTAAGAAATTAGTACTGATCTTTATCTACTTCTACGCCTTTTCTTGTCTATTCTTTCATTCAATGCAAAATCACAGATAAAATAGAAAAAGTACTTATAGTGAAATCCATAAAAAAAAAAAAAAAAAAATAGGGATAATTCCTATCTAACTAGTAAATAACATATACCCTTTTTCTTCCATAACGTAAATCACCTGCAATTTTTCTTCTATTTCATCGTATTCTGGAACCATAAACCATATTCTACAATAGAATATATCTTGCTTCCTATATACATACATATATATGTAACTATTTGCATTTGATTCTTCAACCCCCCTTTTTTCAAAAGTGAGTCAATGATGACCCTCCATGGATTCACCTATATAAGCCGCAGCCAAAGTTGCAAAAATAAGAGCTTGAATACCACTTGTAAATAATCCAAGAAGCATGACAGGTATAGGAACTACTGAAGGCACTAAAGAAACAAGAACAACAACTACTAATTCATCAGCCAATATATTCCCGAAAAGTCGAAAACTCAGAGATAAAGGTTTTGTGAAATCTTCTAGAATATTAATTGGTAAAAGTATGGGAGTTGGTTGAATGTATTTTCCAAAATATCCCAATCCTTTTTTGCTAAGACCCGCATAGAAATATGCCACTGACGTAGGTAAAGCTAAAGCAACAGTAGTATTTATATCATTCGTGGGTGCAGCCAACTCTCCATGAGGTAACTTTATGATTTTCCAAGGTAAAAGAGCGCCTGACCAATTTGAAACAAAAATAAATAGGAACATTGTTCCAATAAATGGAACCCAAGGCCCATACTCCTCTCCAATCTGAGTTTTGCTCAAATCTCGAATAAATTCAAGAACATATTCGAAGAAATTCTGACCGTCGGTCGGAATGGTTTGTGGATTCCGAACAGCTATGATGACTGAACCTAATAAGATAGCAATTACAACCCAAGAAGTGATAAGTACTTGGGCATGAATTTGTAAACCTCCTATTTGCCAATAGAAATGTTGGCCTACTTCTACACCTGATATATCGTATAACCCTTTGAGCGTTTTAATGGAACATGGCATAACATTCATATTGTACTTTAACAGAAATTCAACTTCAAAAAGGAATTATTTTGATTCAACCATCTCTTTCTCAATCCATCTGCGTTTGTTCATGAATCGTATATTGAGGGTACCGATAAATCCCATCAAAAAATACCAATAATTTGATCTTGAAACGAACTAATAGGATTCTTCATTATAAGAGAATCAACCATTTTTTATATAACTAGAACGGCCCTCACAAATTGCAGATACTAATTTGGTAAGAATCAATCGAATCGAAGCTATAGCATCATCGTTGGCCGGAATAGAAATATCCGCAAAATATGGGTCACAATTTGTATCGATTAAACAAATCGTCGGAATACCCAAAATAATACATTCTCGAAGAACCATATATTCTTCTTGCTGATCAACAATAATGACAATATCGGGCAATCCCGCCATATATTTGATCCCACCCAAATATGTTTGCAAGGTAGATAACTTTCTCTTCAACATTGCTGCATCTCCTTTAGGGAGACGGTTGAGTTTCCCCATCTTTTTTTCTGCTCTTAAGTCCCTGAACTTCTGAAGTCTTGTTTCTGTAGTAGACCAATTCGTTAACATACCCCCAAGCCATTTTTTATTAACGTAATGACATCGAGCCCTTATTGCTGCTGATGCTACTAAATCCGCTGCTTTCTTTTTGGTGCCAACGATTAAAAATTTTTTCCCCCTACTTGCTGCATCAAAAACTAAATTGCAGGCTTCTGATAAAAAACGAGCAGTTATAGTAAGATTTGTAATATGAATACCTTTACGCTTTGCAGAGATGTAAGGAGCCATTCTAGGATTCCATTTCTTAGTACCATGACCAAAATGAACTCCTGCTTCCATCATTTCTTCCAAATTGATGTTCCAATATCGTCTTTCCATTTTCCCACACTTTTTCTTTGCTTTTTTTTTTCAAAGAGATTCAGTACCCTGTGAAAGAAATAATTGTTCCGACGGAACCTTCTACCAGGATTGACCATTGATTACAAAATCTATAACTTGTTAGGAATTACGAAATTCTATTACGTAAATGATTGGTCTGATGTCTCATGAAAATTGTTTGGGGTGCAAGAACAAAATAATTCTCTATGGTGTAACAAAATATTTCTCATTTCCAAATCAAATGGATTCTTCCTTTTTATTTTCAAATGAATGTTTTTATCTTGTTTTGAACGATGTACTAATTTTCTGAACCCGGTACCAACCGGTATAATCCCCCCCAGAACAACGTTCTCTTTCAGGCCTTTCAACCAATCAATACGACCTCGTAGAGCAGCTTTTGCTAAAACTCGAGCAGTTTCTTGAAAACTCGCTTCGGATATGAAACTTTGAGTATTCAGAGATGACTTCGTTATTCCCAAGAAGATTGCCCGATAACAGATCGCTTCGTCCAAAATACGCCCTGCTCGCTCTGCTCGCGAAAATCCTATGAATTCCCCAGGTAAAAAAACATTAGACATTCCATCTTCTGAAACCAACACTTTTGATGTTACTTGACGTACAATAATCTCTATATGTCTATTATGGATCTGTACCCCCTGGGATCGATAAACTTTTTGGATCTTATTAACCAAAGAGATACGACTTTGGGCTATGGTTAGTTCAGCTCCAATCAAGAATCCCCAGGGGATCCCAAGAATCCTTTGGATATGTTCGTCCCAACCTTCAACTCTCCTTTCAAGGTTCATCGATATTGAATCAATTGAACGAACTTCTAAGATTTGTTCCACTTTTGGAAGACCTTGCGTTATGTCACCGGATCTTGATTTTTCATATATAAATGTAATTAATGTATCTCCTTCATAAAAGGGTTCCCCATAATGGCCATGAACAGTTGCTCCTGGAGTTACCAAATAGGGCTTAGCTGATCTTATAACTAAAGAGTCAACATGAACAATGCAAATTTGACCAGATTTTTTGATACGCGATCCGTATTTCAATAGATACACATTTTCACAAAGGAATTGTCCAAGGCTAATCATTGTCCATGCTTCTTCACAAGAATTTTGATGGAGAAAACACCAATTCAAATGGAATGAATTCCAAATGATGTTACCACATGGATAAGGATTATAAATCCTCCTATTTTCATCTAGCAAAAAGTATTGAAATGGAAGTACTTGAAGCACTTGGAAAGTCTGTTGAAAATTCTCAAGTAACAAAAATTTCTTTAAAAAAACTTGATTAGAAGTTCTTAAATAGGAAGATGAACAAAAATTCCCTATTTTAGGCACAATAGTACCTAAGGGACCCGAAAAATCCCTAATTGTTGCATTATTATATCTCGAAGTATTGAAGGGGCCAATTTGAGAACAATTAGATGACGACAAAATTCTGAAAGATTGGCATTCCTTATTTCGATTCGACAACGTACCAAGAGTTTCCTGATGTTGGGGAGATAATTGAATCTTCACCTTGGAATCAAAAGGATTTCTATGGATACGATTATTGTAAATCCATCCCGAACCTACCATATCATACCTTTTTACGGTATATAAAATAGTAGACTTTACTAACTCAATTCGTATGAAATCACGACGTAGACCATTTGCCCTTATTTCAACAAAAGAAGCATGAATCTCTTCTTCTTCTATAGAACTCTTTTTTTCTTGGTCCCAATTCAATACTAAGCAAGCCCGAACTAATTGAATACTTGTGTGAGAAAGTCCTCGAATTGACTTGCCATTTCCATAAAGTATATAATTAACAATTCGAAGTTGGACATTATCCTTTTCCTGCAAGAGATCCTGAGAGAAAAGTGTTGCTAAATTTATCCCATCAGCTATTTCATATGTGACTACGGGTCTAACCAAAACAAAATATTTTTTTTTTGTAGGTGTAATACGTTGGACATAGATCCAATCTTTCAATTTTTTTGATCCTTTAGAATTTTTTTTTTTCATTCCTGGTGGTATCAAAATGCCACTGTGTCTAGATATTCTATCCATCTCTCCAGGAAAATAAATATTTCCAGAAAAAATTTTAAGTTCCATACTTTTTTTTTTTTTCTCCACTCGGACTAATCCACCTACTCGACTTCTTGTATTTCTATTTAAAGCGAGTCGCGTATCTACTCCAACGATACTATTGTTCCGGACCATTATGGGCGAAGATCCGGGTAAGATATGCACTTCTTCGGGAATGAAAAAAAATGGATCGACTTTCATTTCCATTTGGTATTTTGGACTCAATTCTTTTGCTCCTCGATACTCAATGAAATCCTCTTTTTTTACCATTGAACCTATTTCGACAATCCCATATTTAGTAATTCCCGAACTGTTTCTTCTGTATCGCGGATCATCAAAATAAGCAAGAATACTATTTCTGCGCAAAATACCATTTATAGGTATTTTCATTGAAATACCAAAGCAGGGTATCAGTTTCTTTTCTCGTTCTTGATCATATTGTAAGGGAATTGCGAATCTATTTCTTCGCTTTTTCGCCAAAGAATCGTCGGAATTCTCTTGACGAATAGAAGTAGAAGGATCTATGAGATTAAAATGACCATTGGATATGATTCTATAAGGTTTTGAAGAGTCAAGAATTTCTCTCTCTTTTTTACCAAAAGTATCCAACAAGTTCAGTGAGAGATCAAAGATATATCTTTCTTCAACAAAAAAATAATTATCATTTATTTGATCTTGATCCTTGTGGAGTGAAAAAGACACTATATTAGATCTCCATAGACCTCCTGCTAATATCCATAAATGACTTGTTTTTGGCAATAGATGAACATTACTATATGAATATTCGGGCGCATGATAGCCATCAGTACTCCAGTGCATTTCTCCTTCTGATTCAGAATAAATATGCTTTCGAACCCTCTCTTTAAAATGAAAGGTGGATGTTCCGGCACGAATCTCGGCAATCACTTGTTCTGATTCTACATATTGATTATTTTGAACTAAAATCAAACTCTTTGTTGGAATATTCACATTATGTGTAATATCTCGACTCTCAATAGTTACATACAAGTTTATAAAACATATTAAAGCAGGATGCCCGTGACGGGTACGCGTGGGATGAACCAAATCCTCATCAAATTTTATTTTTCCATTAGAGGGAGCTCGTACATGTTCGGCAGTACCGCCTGTGAATACTCCGCCGGTATGAAAAGTTCTTAATGTTAGTTGAGTTCCCGGTTCCCCAATTGATTGACCCGCAATGATGCCTACGGCTTCTCCCAACTCGACCAAGTCACCATGAGTAGGGCTCCGGCCATAACATAATTGACAGATCCAAGATGTACTCCTGCAAGTAAAAGGAGTTCGAATATGTATCGGGCGTGCTCGAAAGGTTATGAATCGATTGACAAGCCCAATTCCAATATCTTGATTTCGAGTGGCAATGCATCGTAGACCAATATATATATCGTCTGTTAATACACGACCAATTAGTGTTTGGACAAAAATCTTTTCCGTCATCCCATTTTGAGGACTAACGGAAATACCTCGGATAGTGCCACAATCCTTTCTACGTACAAGAATGTGTTGAACTACTTCAACAAGTCTACGCGTGAGATATCCAGCATCTGATGTTCGTACAGCAGTATCTACAACCCCTTTGCGGGCTCCGTAGCAAGAAATTATATATTCTGTCAAAGAAAGCCCTTCGCGTAAATTGCTTTGAATGGGCAAATCAATCATTTGTCCTTGAGGATCCGACATTAACCCTCTCATACCTACTAATTGGTGTACTTGAGATGCATTTCCTCTAGCCCCCGAAAAGGACATTAGATAAACTGGATTAGAAGGATCAGTCATCCGAAAATTCGGATTCATTTCTTGTCTCAAATATTCACTTGTGGCATACCATATCTCAATGGATTGACGTAATTTTTCTACCGCGTGTACATTCCCATAATGATGGTTTTTCTCTAAAATAAAACGTTGTTGTTCAGCGTCTTGAACTAACCATCCCTTAGAAGGTATTGTTAAAAGATCATCAATTCCTAAAGAAATAGATGTAGCAGTGGCTCGCTGGAAACCCAAAGTCTTCACTTGATCCAGGATATGCGATGTATATGCCATTCCAAAATGATCTATTAATCTGCTAATAAGTTGTTTCATAGCAGTTCCATCTACCACCTTATTGTGAAAGACCAGATCGGTCCGTTCTGCCATAAGGACCTCCATATTCTGCTGAGTAAGATTCCACAAAGGGCCCGGGCCAGTGATTCAAAAACTTCCTTTTATCCATCTTGATTCACACAGAAATTCAGAAATTATGATACCAGCGAAATTGGGGGAGACACAAATTCCCACGAGTATGGGCATCGCTAATAGAAGATACTATGAGTAGGCCCACCAAAATCCCTGTATGGCTTCTTCTATTTCTCGATAAAAAGAAAGATGACCAACAGTAGTTCGAATGTATATACAACAAATTTCTCTTTTTACACCTCCTACTATTCGATAGTGTTTATAAATCTCATTAAAATTACCAAAAGATTCATATTGAACTTCGATGGGAACTTCTCTTGATCCAAGGACGCGTTGATCTAGTCTCCACCAGAGCCATAAAGGACTATCTAAATGGATTTTTTTCTGCCGATAAGCTCCAAGTGCATCATAAGAACTAGAAAAATAAAGCTCTTTTGTATACTTACAGTCATTGTTTTCAACTCTTTCCTTTTTATAATTTCTGCAATTAGAATTATATTGATTATACCTATTTGCACAAATACCCCGCGGATTCCCGATCGTTAATACATAGAGTCCAATAAGCATATCTTGGGTTGGTACGGAAACGGGATCCCCAATAGCTGGAGACAAGAGATTCATATGAGAAAACATAAGTAAACGAGCTTCTGCTTGAGCTTCCAAAGATAAAGGTACGTGAACAGCCATTTGATCCCCATCAAAGTCTGCATTGAAGCCCTTACAAACTAATGGGTGTAAACAAATAGCACGCCCCTCCACTAAAATGGGTTGGAATGCCTGTATGCCTAATCTATGCAGGGTAGGTGCTCTATTCAACAATACAGGGTGCCCTTGCATCACTTCTTGAAGGATTTCCCATACAATGGGTTCTTTTTCCCGAATTTTGCTTTTAGCAATCCCCGTGTTAGAAGCAACATCTTGTCTTATTAGACCACGAATTACAAATGTTTGGAAGAGTTCTATTGCTATTTCTCGAGGTAATCCACATTGATGTAATGAAAGCAAAGGGCCTACGACAATAACGGAACGCCCCGAATAATCAACCCGTTTACCAAGCAGAGTCTCACGAAATCTTCCCTCTTTGCCTTCAATTACATCAGAAAATGACTTGTAAACTTTATTATGACCATCTTTCACGGGTTGTCCGCGAATCCCATTATCAAAAAGTGTATCCACGGCCTCTTGGACCAATTTCTCCTGACACATTACTAATTCCCCTGGTGTAGACCTACTTGTTGTTAATAGATCGATAAGAGTATTGTTCCGATAGATGACTCTTCTATAGAGTTCATTAATATCAGAACTCATTAGTTTACCCCCGTCTATCTGAATGATGGGCCTCAACTCAGGAGGAAGAACTGGTAATAGGCACAGAACCATCCGTTCTGGGTCTACATTTGTTCGAATAAAATGTTTAGCCAATTCTATGCGCCTAACCAAAAAATCCTTTCTTCTTCGAATTTTTTTATCTTCCCATTCATTTCCTGCGGACTCTTCA